GACGAATAACCAACCCGCAATGAAAAGGGAAGGTATAGTAATGCTATGAATGACCCAGTATCGAATACTGGTAATAATATCAGCAAAAGAACGTTCTCCTGTGCTTCCAGACATGCCGAGCTCCACGTATTCTTGTACAGTCAAAAAGGGGATCGATTCCGTAAAAGATGAGATCAGTAAATGGGAATTCACTGAAATTGAATCTTTGTGAGATCGTCAATAGGGTACCAAGGGTGTCTTTAGAGTATACCGAATCAGTATAGCTATCCTTCTTCTGACACAGCAACGCAATTTCACAATTAGTATCTAAATGGAGTGCTAGAGACTTTCTTTTTTCTTTTATTGTTGCCTGTCGATGTAGTATTCTATACTATTCAATAAAAAAATTTTCAAATTCCTGTAGTAGTATAAGGGTTCTCTCCATTATCGGCTTCGGATTAGAAACTGAAGATCAGATAAAATGTGAATACAACGGGTTGCTTTCAAATAATTCGCGAGTGGGATTATCATATTCCATTCCCCTACACCTACAATTCAATTAGATCCAAAATATAAAAATATTCTTTCTTTTTGTGTTTGTAGAAGATGTTTTTTGTTGGAACCCCCCCCCCCTTTTTTTTTCATTTTTAAGGAATTGGTTAGTTGTCCAGTAAGAAGTAAGACTAGCCGATAGTCTTCGACGAAAGAAAGAGAACAAAGAAGAAAATAATCAATATTCGCGATGCACGCATTGTTGTATTAGAACCAAAAGGCCGTTCTTGATCGAATTATAATTATAAAAGGGCGGGGGGCTCTCTAATTTAAGATATGTAAAGAAAAAATGTATAAGTTTCGCACGATTAGATCATGCGAAACTCTTTTTCTTCTCATTAGAGATATTATGAGAATGAACCTACTACTGAATCTAATGAGGTCAAATCAAATTAAAGTAAAAAAGAAAAGGGAAAGTAATAAAGTAAAAGTAAAAAAAAGGGAGATTCTAGTATAATATAAGGTCATTCTTTGTTCGAAAATACACAATGTATTCGATACAATAATAAAAAAAAAGATCAAAATAAAAATAGAAATGATTTTCCAATTTTAAAGCGATTCAATTTCATTTTTTGAATGAAGTTACACAACAGAGTTTTTTATTATTTCTAATTTTGATTATTAATTATATAATATTAGTATAAGAATATTAGTTTTTAAGATGAATCTGTTGATTGGGAATTAGGGGATGCTCAGATATCACAGATGATGAATTGATTTCTTACCTATGTCACTCCCATTTTTTTTTATTACTGTTTAGAAGGATTGATGAATCAAAAACTTTCAATTGAAAGAATAAGTGAAATTGGTCTTTTTGCTTATTCTTGTTTGTATCTTTCAAAAATTTGAATTTAGGGAAGTGCTTTCTAAACATATGTATAAAAAGACCATATTTCATTTAGCCTCTTTATGCTTACTATAACTAGTTATTTCGGTTTTCTACTAGCGGTTTTAACTATAACCTCAGCTCTATTTATCGGGTTGAACAAGATACGACTTATTTGAAATTAATTGAACAAACGATTCATAAAAAAACGAAATCTTTCTGTGTTATTCCATATATTCTATAGTTTCTTAAGTTTCTTACCGTGTCAATTTCCAATTTTTGGTCATTGAGATTCATGGGCAATATGAATTAATAGTTAAGAATAGATATTACCTCTCCTTTTCCTCTTTCAAACAAATTGAAATGATTGAAGTTTTTCTATTTGGAATTGTCTTAGGTCTAATTCCTATTACTTTGGCTGGATTATTTGTAACCGCATATTTACAATACAGACGCGGCGATCAGTTGGACCTTTAATTAATTAATAGCTCTTTTTTTGATTGACCCCTACTTGCTTTATTAATTTTAATACATAGGGCAGGGGTCAAATTGAAATTGCTGTTCAATTATTTCATTTCAGTGTAATTTTCGACCTAAGAATAACAAGAATGGGATCACGCTCTGTAGGATTTGAACCTACGACATCGGGTTTTGGAGACCCGCGTTCTACCGAACTGAACTAAGAGCGCTTTATTATCACACTAAATATTTTGTAAGTAACCCTAATATATTATATTTTTGCATGCGTATCCTATTCTATAGTAGAATAGAGTCAAATGAAAGATTGATCATGTTATGGATGCCCAATTTAATCGATTTCAATTGGTCCCTCGTTACGATTCCTGCTCATAAGATAAGTAATAGAATAGGTAGGGATGACAGGATTTGAACCCGTGACATTTTGTACCCAAAACAAACGCGCTACCAAGCTGCGCTACATCCCTTTCAATTGGGTTACAGTGTCATTGTAGAGAATACCCGTATTGTTTTCCACATCTTTATTTACTCCATTTCTATACAAAAATTATCTTGTCATTTCTTCTTTTTGATCTCATATCATAGAACATATAATTAATTATTAATTAATTATAATAAACTACTTATATGCGTTACGTATAATGAAACCCGCTGTAAAAAAAATGAATATTTTGGGGAAACGCTGGTACAGAAAAGGGCACGTTTTTTTTAAGAAAAGGAATATTCTACTGAATCGTTGTACATTTCAATTTGAATTAGGGATTCCGCGGACAAATACAAGCGATCATTAACTCCATATATGTCTGATCATATATGTATTACAAATTCCAATAAAGAAGGAGGATTTCAAATAAAATGCGAGATCTAAAAACATATCTCTCCGTGGCGCCGGTAGTAAGTACTATATGGTTCGGGTTTTTAGCAGGTCTATTGATAGAGATCAATCGTTTATTTCCGGATGCGCTGATATTCCCCTTTTTTTCATTCTAGTTAGTAACATGGGAAGTGGTGAAGAAGATTAGGGATTTAATAAAATCTCTGTGACTAATCCCTCCCCTTCCCATCTTTTAATTTTAGAATTTTTAAAATTTGAATAAGTTCGAAAAGAGAAAGAATAAAAGTGGATTCAAATTCAGTGAAACTCGGAACTCGGGCCTCAGGCCCGAGGCTCGAATTAAAATAAAATTTTTCATTTAAATTATTTAAATGAAAATAATTAAAAAGAGAATGAGAACGGAAATGGAAATTGATGGATAGGTCAACAATATCATACAAAATACTTAAATGAAAGACGAAACGCTATATTGGGATTAGAAATGTAGTTAGAAATCATTGTATTACTTATTATTACTATCTTGATTGCAACGAAATTTTTCATAATTTTATTTCGAGTTAGCAACTTCTATTTTTTTTTTCGTTCCTTTTTTCTCTTTGGATCGCAAAATAGAATAGTTGAGTGAATCAAAAATACAAAGGGGGTTCATGGCCAAGGGGAAAGATGTTCGAGTAACAGTTATTTTGGAATGTACCAATTGTGCTGTTCGAAATGATGCTAATAAGGAATCAAAGAGGGTTGGTATTTCCAGATATATTACTCAAAAGAATCGACACAATACGCCTAGTCGATTGGAATTGAGAAAATTCTGTCCCTTTTGTTACAAATATACAATTCATGGGGAGATAAAGAAATAGATGGAACCGATTACACATATGTATTGTATGTCATCCTTCCAAGGAAGATGAAAAATGTCATATACCATATATTATATATAACATATATTTAAAGATAAACAAACCAAAAAGAAATCCCCGACAAAATTAGGATTTTCGGGATAAGGAATAAACAAATCATGGATAAATCCAAGCGACTCTATTTTAAATCCAAGCGATCTTTTCGTAGGCGTTTGCCCCCGGTTGGGTCGGGGGATCGAATTGATTATAGAAACATGAGTTTAATTAGTCGATTTATTAGTGAACAAGGAAAGATATTATCTAGACGGGTGAATAGATTAAACTTAAAACAACAACGATTAATTACTATTGCTATCAAGCAAGCTCGTATTTTATCTTTGTTACCCTTTCTTAATAATGAGAAACAATTTGAAAGAGGTGAGTCGGCTGCTAGAACTGCGGGTCTTAGAATCAAAAAGGGGGATAGGCTTACTCTTCACTTGAATCAAAATTCCAATACGAACTCAAAGGCGGATTGATGTTTTGTTCGAAAAATTCGCGAATTAAGATGTGAGTGTCGTGTCATAAGAAAAAAAGTATCGGGGAAAAAGAATAAATCTTTTTTTATTGAACGTCTTGTTTGTTCATTTTGACGACTTTATCATATTATTTGATTATATTTTATCATACTAATTTCTATTCTACCTTCCCGGAGTTAATTTTACAGCGCACTCCATTAAAATTTAAAACATTCCTATGGAGTCCTTCCAATCTACTTATTTTATAATCTCAGTGGAAATCATAGAAAGACAATTTCTATTTAATATAGCTATTTGCGCAAGTATTTTACGATTAAGAAGCAACTGCTTCTTGTACAGATTGTGTATGATAATATTATAACTATAGTATACTAAATTCCCTCGAATTGCTGCATTTATCCGAGTGATCCACAAACGGCGAAAATATCTCTTTTGCCTACCTCTATCCCGATAAGCCGAAAACAAAGCTCTTATTTTCTGTTGAGTAATAGTTCGAGTAAGTCTTGAATGAGCCCCTCGAAAGCTTGATGCAAATAAACGAATTTTTGTTCTACGTCTCCGAGCTATACATCCTCGTTTAATTCTGGTCATTGAATAAATGAAACTTTGATAAATAACTAATTGATTTCTTTTCTTTCAGTTATTCCCTTCCCCTTTACTAGTTTGTTAATAACAAAACGGATCCTTCCAATGTATAAAATAAAAACTCCAACGGCTTTTGCTACTATAACCTTCCCGCCCACGATTTTTTCTTTTTTTTTTATAGGCATTTTACCTCGAAATAAGAAATAATATTGATACTAGATATTAAAAAAAGCATATTAATATTAAATAAAAACAAAAAGTAGTAAATATAAAATAGAAATGAATAAAAAAAAAAAATAGTGGGTTCCATCGTTTCTATGGTTACTTCTTAAACGGCGAGATCCCTTCTATACACCGGAGCCCCTTCTTTTCTTTCATTTAATCAATGCTATTGTTAACTTGTACAGTTCACACTTTTTGGCTCTACCCATGAATTATTCAGTAATCCGTCTTTCACAACGAGATCCACTTATACAGTAACGGTATTTAATTATGAAGATTAACTGTGTAGCTGACCCTCTTAGTCCGTTGTTGAAAGAGTAAGGGCGTAATCTTTCTTGCCTTTAAATGGGATTCCCCCCGCTTAATGGATAAACATTTGCTACCAATGGGAAATTCTTTCTCATCTTAAATTGAAAATGGAGACAATTGGATTTACACCACTAGAAACCATAAATTTTGATACACAATAGAAGGGTATGATAGATACTTTTTAGATAGTGAATGGGGTTCTTCCGTTTTATTTTATCTTATTTACTGTTACTGATCACTGATACTGGAAAAATGGGTTCTTTTCTTTTGCCCCAGTCCATGCTCTGAACGAGTCACACATACACCCTAGTACATGTTCCTCGTCGCTGAGGGCATCCCCCAAGGGCGGGGGATTTCGTAACATTTCTGATTGGCTTTCTCGTCTTTCTAATAAGTTGTTTAATAGTTGGCATGTTGACTCGTATACATAATGAGCTGGTTTAGATCGATCCTAACCGGCCGATTAGGAATTACTTCTATAGTAATAAATTAATTAATAGAATACTCTATCAAACCCAGTAAGAAGATAAAATTTCAAATGGCGTATTTGTATTTGCGCGAAATCCCTGTTATTTTTTATTCTACCCCTACATGATCAACAATTCCATGAGCTTGGGCTTCTGTTGCTGACATAAAAACATCTCTTTCCATGTCTTCGGATACAACCCATAGAGGTGTGCCTGTTCTTTGTACATAAACCCTTGTAATGGTTTCGCGCAGCTTCATCATTTCTTCCGCTTCCAGGATAAATTCTCCTGCGGGTGCCTCATAAAAAGAACTAGCAGGTTGATGGATCATTACCCTGATTATATAACCTAATAAATGGTTCTTCTATCTCGAAGAGAAATCAAAGAGAATAAATTAAATAACGAGTAATGATATGAAAACCAAAAGATAGAATTGAACAACCAACCGTACAGGCATCTCTTGCGCATTGCATACGGCTATACAATGGAATTTACTTTATAACCTCCATTCCATTGAAGAAGTATAAAATCAAATTCAAATATTCAAATATAGGGCCTATCAGACCCCGATCGGTAAATAATCCAATAACCATCCTTCATTTTATTTTGGAGTAGTTAAAACATACTATGATGGTTCCGTTGCTTTATATATTTATTTAGTCTGTTATTAAGCAATCCCAAAGTTTCTTTTTTTTGTATTCTTTCCTAAGATAAATATTGTTATTATCCCTCTGGTGTGAAAACAAAAAAGTTTGTGACGCTGCAATAGGCTTCCGATAAATCAGATAAAATCGGAAATGCCCTTTATCTCATACTATTCGTTCGATATATAATCTAATGATTGATTTTTGAAAAAAAAAAAACAAAAATAAAAAAAAAAAAAGGGTTTCTCATATCGAATTCAAAATGCCATGCTATTATTACTTAATAGTCATATTTCATATGGCGAAGGCATAGTCTTCTTTTTTCTCTCAAATACAAAACTCATTGGCGCCGAGCATGAGGGAATGCTAGACGTTTGGTAATTTCTCCTCCGACCAGAAGAAAAGATCCTATTGAAGCGGCCAATCCCATGCATATTGTCTGTACATCTGGTTGTACAAATTGCATAGTATCATAAATAGCTACTCCGGGTATTACCCACCCCCCGGGAGAGTTTATAAACAAATACAGATCTTTGCTATCATCCTCTAGACTGAGATATACCATAAGACCAATAATTTGATTCGAGAGATCGCTATCAACCTCTTGGCCTAAAAAAAGTAATCTTGCTCGATAAAGTCGGTTGATTAGGATATAATTGTATCCTTAGGAACCGTACGCGCACCTTTTGATGCATACGGTTTACCAAAAATCGCGCAAAAAAAAAGAATCAATGTGTAGATTGCAGCCCTCATTCTTTTTTATTTTCATAGGGGGCTCTTTCTAACTTCTAACAAAGGGCTTTTTTTCTTCCATTTTTCAAGAAGGATTTGTTTTGGCCTGTTTACTTTACCTATATATATAAATAAAATATATATATAAATAATTTACTAAACTTATCGAATGAACTTCTCATTGATGTATTGTTTCATCGAGATCGAATCCAAATAACGATGCCATTTTCTTGTTCCTGAATGGGCTTTTTCAATTTTTTTAGGTTTATGCTCTACTCCGAGTAAAGATAGGCCCGATTTTTATTTGCACATATAGGGCAAATGTCCCAATACCACGTCTTTTTGCTATGGCTTTTTTTATTTTTCAATTTCATTTATTTCATGTCTTCCACTAAATATTCAATGTATTCATTATATTACTCGATTGATTAAACAGTTTGAGATCGCTCCTGTTTATAAATAGAATATTATAAAAGTAGTAATCTTAGATATATTACCAATTGGGTTTTTTCTAAACGGAGCCTGAATACTTCATTTTTTTGGTCCAGTCGAGCCAACCATAAATTATTCTAATTGATAATATTAATCTGATACCCCTACAAAAAATAAATAGGATTAAATTGTATTTCACGCTCCAAACTTTTGATAATTCAATCAATCTTTTTTGGGCGAAAGAGGGGATATCTCGATCAGGGGAGAGAATGGGGAAATTCCATGTGACCCAATATATCTGACAAGTCGCACTATATGTCAACCCACGATGCATCTTCCTCTCCAGGACTTCGAAAAGGTACTTTTGGAACACCAATAGGCATAAAATGAAAGAAAAAAATTAAGTACTATATCTTACTTTGATGTGGAAGCGTAACAACGGGTTTATTGTCTTAATAAGATTAGCCTTTATCATAGTTTATCCATAAATTGAATAAGTTCATAACAATAACATAAAAAAAGAAAACCGAATGATTATGACTAAAGGAAAATTTTTACGAAACGAATGGGTCTTTGGAATGATATGAACAAATGGGTATGTCTTCACTCAGAGAAAATTAAAGTGGGATCAATCCCCTCTACCATTGCGTATTGGTACTTATCGGGTATAGAATAGATCTGCTTATTTTTGTTCCTACAAATGGAATTCGTCTATTATTACTATCTATTATTATTACTAAAAGAATAGAACAAATATTAATTCTTTCCTCGAGAAAATCTACCGAAAGAGTGGGTCCGGAGCATAGTTTTTTTACTTTTTACAATGCAATAAAGTTACATAGTGTCTATTATTCGTTGATTAAAGGGGTATTTCCATGGGTTTGCCTTGGTATCGTGTTCATACCGTCGTATTGAATGATCCGGGTCGTTTGATTTCTGTTCATATAATGCATACAGCTCTAGTTGCTGGTTGGGCCGGTTCGATGGCTCTATACGAACTAGCGGTTTTTGATCCCTCTGACCCCGTTCTTGATCCAATGTGGAGACAGGGTATGTTTGTTATACCCTTCATGACTCGTTTAGGAATAACCAATTCATGGGGCGGTTGGAGTATCACAGGAGGTACTATAACGAATCCGGGTATTTGGAGTTACGAAGGTGTGGCCGGGGCACATATTGTGTTTTCCGGCTTATGCTTTTTGGCAGCTATTTGGCATTGGGTGTACTGGGATCTAGAAATATTTTCTGATGAACGTACAGGAAAACCTTCTTTAGATTTACCTAAGATTTTTGGAATTCATTTATTTCTTTCAGGGTTGGCTTGTTTTGGGTTTGGCGCATTTCATGTAACGGGGTTGTATGGTCCTGGAATATGGGTGTCCGATCCTTATGGACTAACCGGAAGGGTACAATCTGTAAATCCAGCGTGGGGTGTGGAAGGTTTTGATCCTTTTGTTCCGGGAGGAATAGCCTCTCATCATATTGCAGCAGGGACATTGGGCATATTAGCCGGCCTATTCCATCTTAGTGTCCGTCCGCCCCAACGTCTATACAAAGGATTACGCATGGGAAATATTGAAACCGTCCTTTCCAGCAGTATCGCTGCTGTCTTTTTTGCCGCTTTTGTTGTTGCTGGAACTATGTGGTATGGTTCAGCAACTACCCCGATTGAATTATTTGGTCCCACTCGTTATCAATGGGATCAGGGATACTTCCAGCAAGAAATATATCGAAGAGTTAGCGCTGGGATAGCCGAAAATCAAAGTTTATCAGAGGCTTGGTCTAAAATTCCTGAAAAATTGGCTTTTTATGATTACATCGGTAATAATCCGGCAAAGGGGGGATTATTCAGAGCGGGCTCAATGGACAACGGGGATGGAATAGCTGTTGGGTGGTTAGGACACCCTATCTTTAGAGATAAGGAAGGGCGTGAACTTTTTGTACGTCGTATGCCCACTTTTTTTGAAACATTTCCGGTTGTTTTGGTAGACGGAGACGGTATTGTTAGAGCCGATGTTCCGTTTCGAAGGGCAGAGTCGAAGTATAGTGTCGAACAAGTAGGTGTAACTGTGGAGTTCTATGGTGGCGAACTGAATGGAGTCAGTTATAGTGATCCTGCTACTGTGAAAAAATATGCTCGACGCGCTCAATTGGGCGAAATTTTTGAATTAGATCGTGCTACTTTGAAATCCGATGGTGTTTTTCGTAGCAGTCCAAGGGGTTGGTTTACTTTTGGCCATGCTTCATTTGCTCTGCTCTTCTTCTTCGGACATATTTGGCATGGCGCTAGAACCTTGTTCCGAGATGTTTTTGCCGGTATTGACCCAGATTTGGATGCTCAAGTAGAATTTGGAACATTCCAAAAACTTGGGGATCCTACTACAAGACGACAAGTAGTCTGATACAAGATTGATTTCTTACTTTTATTTTTGTGATTTAATAACATAGACAGGGAGCCGGATAAATCTTGATTTGAATCGCTGCCTTTGCCCTTTCCTTGACTCTTTCTCTTTAGTTATCCGGGAGACGACCCAAAATAAACAGGCATGGAAGCTATAATTGTAAACCACAATCGAATCTATGGAAGCATTGGTTTATACATTCCTCTTAGTCTCGACTCTGGGAATAATATTTTTCGCCATCTTTTTTCGGGAACCACCTAAAGTTCCAACTAAAAAGATGAAATGATTTTTTATTATCTCGATTGAAGTAATGAGCCTCCCAATATTGGGAGGCTCATTACTTCAACTAGTCTCCGTGTTCCTCGAATGGATCTCTTAGTTGTTGAGAGGGTTGCCCAAAAGCAGTATATAAGGCGTACCCAGTAAAACTTACAAGTAAACCAGATATAGAGATGGCAACTAAGGTTGCTGTTTCCATTATTATATAATTTTAAGACCACAATGGATCTATGCTAAGATCATTTATTTACAATATAATGGTATACAAAGTCAACGGCTCTCACTGAATACAAAATAGGATTTATGGCTACACAAACCGTTGAGAATAGTTCTAGATCTGGTCCAAGACGAACCATTGTAGGGGATTTATTGAAACCACTGAATTCGGAATATGGTAAAGTAGCTCCAGGTTGGGGAACTACTCCTTTGATGGGTATTGCAATGGCTCTATTTGCGATATTCCTATCTATTATTTTGGAGATTTATAATTCTTCCATTTTACTGGATGGAATTTCAATGAATTAGATTCACAAGAACTACTAAATCGCTTTTCACTACAAAGTGAATCATTTAGGTCGTTTTTAGCCCATTCTATTTTTGGGTAGTTCGACCGTGGAATTTCTTTGTTTCTGTATTTCCGGAATATGAGTGTGTGACTTGTTATAATTGATCCTATGGATACTACAGAGAGTGGTTCTGTCATCTTGATACAGATGGTTTTACCTCGTCGGATATTCATTCTAGTATCCGGAACGCGCGGAATATAGGAAATAGATTACAAACTATTCTAACTATGATTCATATTTTATATTAAGACCTCGCGGGCCGGACTCCAAAAAAAAGAGTTAACCCCCAAATAGTTAAAAAAGGGGGTTAGAAGTGATAAATCGACAGATTTTTATTCTTTTTCCCGTTTATGCTTATTTTAATTAAGGGACAAACCTTTCTTTAAATTTTTATTCAGTATATCTATTCATTGAATAAGTGATGATCCAACGATTCTTACTCAGGGAATTTTTGGACTTAGTTTGAAGGTTTTCTTGAATCATCGTGGTTGTAGTATGAATCTGAGGTTTTAATCGATTCATAGGGTCTTAACAAGAGAATTCCTATCAATAATAAAGAAAACAGAAGTAAAACCGCGTTACACACAAATAAGAATAACAAATAAAAGAAAAAAAAAATAGGTAAATAGAGGATTCAAGAGGCCTGTAACAATCAACATAAAGACGAATGAGCCAACTTGATATTTTTTAGCATTATAATCACAAAGAAGAGCTTTCAGATTTTTATTCTTTCGTATCTTTAGAGAAAAAGAAAGAGTGAATCATAGGAGGAAAGATAAATAAGTTTCAAACTTTTTATTACACATATCCATTCTAGCCAGTATTTGGGTGGTTTTTGTTTGAGCCGTACGAAATGAAATTCTCATATACGGTTCTCAGAGGGGGAGTTCCCTGGATTTACCTATCTCAATAAAGTATATGATTGGTTCGAAGAACGTCTTGAGATTCAGGCGATTGCAGATGATATAACTAGTAAATATGTCCCTCCCCGTATGAACATATTTTATTGTTTAGGCGGAATTACACTTACTTGTTTTTTAGTACAAGTAGCTACGGGATTTGCTATGACTTTTTACTATCGCCCAACGGTTACTGAGGCTTTTGCTTCCGTTCAATATATAATGACTGAAGCTAACTTTGGTTGGTTAATCCGATCAGTTCATCGATGGTCCGCAAGTATGATGGTGCTAATGATGATCCTGCACGTATTTCGTGTGTATCTCACCGGTGGCTTTAAAAAACCTCGTGAATTGACTTGGGTTACAGGTGTAGTTTTAGCTGTATTGACCGCATCTTTTGGCGTGACTGGTTATTCCTTACCCCGGGACCAAATTGGTTATTGGGCAGTCAAAATTGTAACAGGCGTACCGGAAGCTATTCCTGTAATAGGATCGCCTTTGGTAGAGTTATTGCGCGGAAGTGCTAGTGTAGGCCAATCCACCCTGACTCGTTTTTATAGTTTACACACTTTTGTATTACCTCTACTTACTGCCGTATTTATGTTAATGCACTTCCCAATGATACGTAAGCAAGGCATCTCTGGTCCTTTATAGAGAAGAAATAGTATTATAGATCATAGATATTTGTAATCAGTCATTTATCACTTCACTCAGGGTAGGAACAATAGGATTTCATTGCTATAAATATGGATTATTGAAAAGAATAAAACATGTATTTGGATCTTTTCCTTCAACCCCGCAAAATTGTATTATTTATTTGACACTAATGGTTGAAGTGAATTTTCTGAAGATAAAATGGATTATGGGAGTGTGTGGCTTGAACTATTGATTAGTCCGTGCAGATATATGCCTATCTGCC